TTCATTATTATTCATTCTTAATAAACTAAAATTCTTGTTAATTCCTTTTGAAGACCCCTTACCCCATAGAGATATGGAATAGAAAGAAGTATTTTGATTGCCACTATAATTTTGAAAATGAACATTTAAATGACCTTCAAACGTAAGTAAATAGATGCGAAACATATAAAATGCGGTTAATCCTGCGGTAGCCCAAGCTATTATTGCGAAAATTGGCGAATACAACCAACTATCATTAAGAATTTCATCTTTTGACCAAAAACAAGCAAGAGGCGGAATACCACAAAGAGAAAGTGTACCTAATAAAAAAGAGGTTTTAGTAATCGGTACATGTTTTGTTAAACCACCCATAAAAACCATATTCTGACTTTTATCCGGAGAATAGCCAACAACAGTTTCCATTGAATGAATAATGGACCCAGACCCTAAAAATAATAATGCTTTGGAATAAGCATGAGTAATCAAATGAAATAAAGCACTTCGATAAGACCCCATTCCTAGAGCTAACATCATATAACCCAATTGAGACATTGTCGAATAGGCTAAACCCCTTTTAATGTCTTTTTGAGCAAGAGCTAAAGTAGCTCCTAATAATAATGTGATTATGCCTATCAACGAGATTAAATTCATTATATAGGGTATAACCATGAAAAGAGGGAGAAGGCGAGCTACAAGAAAGATCCCCGCTGCTACCATAGTAGCAGCGTGTATAAGAGCCGAAATAGGAGTGGGTCCTTCCATAGCATCGGGTAACCACACATGAAGGGGAAATTGTGCAGATTTAGCAACTGCACCGGTAAATAATAAAGCAGCACACAAAATAACAAAGGAAAAGTTGACTTCATTATTATAAATCAAGTTATTGAGTATTTCGAATAAATCCTGAAATTCAAAACTACCTGTTATACAATAAAACCCTAAAATTCCTAATAATAAACCAAAATCCCCTACACGATTAGTTACAAATGCTTTTTGACAAGCATTTGCTGCAGGAGGTCGCGTAAACCAAAACCCTATTAATAGATAGGAACACATTCCAACTAATTCCCAAAAAAAATAAATTTGTATCAAATTTGAACTAGTAACTAATCCCAACATGGAAGTACTGAAAAAACTCATATAAGCAAAAAATCTCAAGTATCCTTGATCGTGAGCCATATAATTATCACTATAAATAAGAACCATGATTCCAACAGTAGTGATTAACATTGACATAATAGAAGTAAGTGGATCGATCAAGCAGCCAAATTCTAAAGAAAAATCATTATCGAGTGTCCAAGACCATACATATTGGTGGATAGAACTGCTATTTATTTGCTGAATAGACAGATTAATTGAAAAAATCATGACTATACTTAACAATAAGATACTTGGAAAAGCCCACATACGACGAAGATTTTTCGTTGCTGTCGGAAAAAGAAGAAGTCCCACTCCTATTAACATAGGAATTGGAAGTGGAACAAAAGGTAAAATCCACCCATATTGATATGTCTGTTGCATAAAAAAATTGAAATTCGTAATTAAAATTTTCCGATTTATCGGACCTTACTTCTTTTGAAAGGAGTCAATAAAAAAATGAAAATATGCACTAAGCTTAACCTAACTTAAATATAAAAAAGAAAAATTTTTCATTTTTCTTTCTTTTTACTTATTCTTTCTCTTTCTGAATTTCTTCTAAATATTTCAAATATTCAAATCAAGAAGTTACAATTGGTCAAATCATATAAAAGACAAAGATTAATTATGAGTCTCCTTCGAATTTGAAAATGCAAGTCAAATTTTGACAAGTTACTAAAAATATTCTTCTTGTTTTTTATTTTTTAGAAAAATTTTATGCGATTTTACCATATCGTTCATATTCCATTCTTTTAGAATTTTAGAAAAAAAAATTATCTAGAAAAGCGCAGATTTTTTTAAACAATAGATGTCTTTCACATCCAGCTATACCAATGAGTAATCTCTTAATTTTTATTTAAATGGCAGTTCCAAAAAAACGTACTTCTGCATCAAAAAAGCGTATTCGTAAAAATTTTTGGAAAAGGAAAGGCTATTGGTCAGCGTTAAAAGCGTTTTCTTTAGGGAAATCTCTTTCTACCGAGATTTCAAAAAGTTTTTTTGTGCGACAAACAAATAAAATAAAAAAATAAGTTATTAAGAAATAAAACAGAACACCTTATAAAAATCTAAATTGACCTGACTTAAAAATTCAATTCTTCCGTTTCAAAAAGACAATTCTCAAATTCCATTTCCTGTTGAATTAATTCATAGGAAATGGAATTCTTCTGTTTTACTTTAAACCGAATTTAAACAAAGTCTTTTTTTTTTTAACAAAAAAACACAAGATACTCACTTTCTTTTTAATAGATTTTCTTTCCAGAATAGGAGTCTTATTTCCCCCAGCAACTTATTTGTACTATAAAAGATTTTTTTTTGCACAACTTTCTTACTTTTCTTTTGGATTTTCTGTAAATTCTTATATAGAATAGAGCCCATATATCTCTGGTCATCAATTCACGCAAAAACACTTAGTGTAAATTTTATGGATAAATATGTGTGAATTTTGAATAATCTAAAATAGGTTTTTTGTTCATTGATAAAACTTATTTTTTGGTTGTACTTTTTAAAATTAAATAAATCAAAAACATTTAATTTAAAAAATGTTTTTTAGAGGAAAGGTTCTATCCCTTAATTGATAGTAAGACTTTTTGGTTTTACAAGAATTCAAGTAAAGAAGATTCTCAAATACACAATAAAACTAAAACCCTAAACTAAAATAATGAACGTTCAAGGACATATTTGAACAGATTTTATTCATTGATTTGAATCTTTCCTGAAAATATTGCACCCAATTGAATTCTTAAATCTAGACGATTGCTTATTTATAGGCTATTATGAGGTCAAGACAAGCCGCTATGGTGAAATTGGTAGACACGCTGCTCTTAGGAAGCAGTGCTAGAGCATCTCGGTTCGAGTCCGAGTGGCGGCATGTCATTTCCTAAAAAAAGAAAATAGATCCTATAATGAATAATGAATTCAATTGCCGATTTCGATTTTATAATTAAGGAACTCTTTTTATGATATTTTCAACTTTAGAGCATATATTAACTCATATTTCTTTTTCGACTGTTTCAATTCTAATTACAATTCATTTGATAACCTTTTTTGTCGATGAAATCGTAAAACTATATGATTCATCCGAAAAGGGCATGATAACGACTTTTTTGTGTATAACAGGATTATTAATTTCTCGTTGGATTTATTCGAAACATTTTCCACTAAGTGATTTAAATGAATCGTTAATCTTTCTTTCATGGAGTTTTTCCTTTATTTATATAGTTCCGTATTTCAAAAAAAATCAAAATATTCTAAGCACAATAATAGGTCCAAGTGCTATTTTTTCCCAGGGCTTTGCTACCTCAGGCCTTTTAACTGAAATACACGAATCCACTATATTAGTACCTGCTCTTCAATCCGAGTGGTTAATAATGCACGTAAGTATGATGATATTGGGATATGTGGCCCTTTTATGTGGATCATTATTATCAGTATCACTTCTAGTCATTACAGTTCGAAAAAATAGAAAATTTTTTTCTACGAGTAATCATTTATTAAATTTAAATAAGTCATTTTTCCTTGATAAAGTCGAATACATGAATGAAGAAAAAAATATTTTAAAAAAAACTTCTTTTTTTTCTCCAAGGAATTATTATAAGTCGCAATTGATTCAACAATTGGATTATTGGAGTTATCGGGTTATTAGTCTAGGATTTCTCTTTTTAACGATAGGAATTCTTTCTGGAGCAGTATGGGCTAATGAAGCATGGGGGTCCTATTGGAGTTGGGACCCAAAAGAAACTTGGGCTTTTATTACTTGGATCATATTTGCAATTTATTTACATACTCAAACAAATCTAAAATTGAAGGGTACAAATTCAGCAATTGTAGCGTTTATTGGATTTCTTATAATTTGGATATGCTATTTTGGAGTAAATCTATTAGGAATAGGATTACATAGTTATGGTTCATTTACATTAACATCTAATTAAATTCAAAAAGGAGTTCTTACCACTTACCAATAGGAATAGAAAAGCATATAACGCATATCAAACTTTGTGTGAACTAGGGAGAGCCTCGCGAATCAAAGTAACGGGTCTCTCCCTAGTTCACACAAAGTTTTTTTACTTAACACAAGAGAAGAAAAAGCGTTCTTTTTGTCATTGTACAACGAACCTTTTTATAAATGATAAGATTTTTTTCATTTTTTATTTATAAAAAAACTATCTAAAAAAAGAATTAGATAGGATAACTTCAACCTTTTCAACTGATAGTGAAAGAACGAAATCGGGGTACATACCAATACCTAGTACGGGTAAAAAAAAGGAGATCGAAAGAAATAACTCTCGCGGCCCAGAATCAAAAAAAGAAAAGTTTGGGCCATTAAATATCTTGTATCCATAGAACATCTGGCGTAACATAGATAATAAATAAATAGGGGTTAATATAATTCCAATTGCCATTACAAAAGTAATTAGGATTTTTGTCATTAAAAGAAATTTTGGACTAGTAATTAGTCCAAAAAAGACTATTAATTCGGCAACAAAACCACTCATACCTGGTAATGCGAGGGAGGCCATCGAAAAGCTACTGAATATCGTGAACATTTTTGGCATTGGGATAGCTATTCCACCCATTTCGTCAAGATAAAGAAGACGTATTCTATCATAAGTTGTTCCAGCCAAGAAAAAAAGCGCAGCACCGATAAATCCATGAGAGATTATTTGTAAAAGGGCTCCGTTGAGTCCCATATCTGTGATAGAACCAATTCCTATAATTATAAAACCCATATGAGATACAGAGGAATAGGCTATTCTTTTTTTTAAATTTCGTTGACCAAGAGATGTTGAAGCTGCATAGATTATTTGTACTGCGCCCACTATTATTAACCAAGGAGAAAATAGAGAATGAGCATGAGGAAATAATTCCATATTGATTCGAACTAA